AAAAAGGCATGGGAGTCTTTGGGCATTGCTTGGACCGAGTTAAGTAAAGAACTGGTTACCTACTATACGATACGATATTTTTTTTTGATGAAAAGAACGCAGGCTCAAGCCAAAGTTAACCATTGCATTGAGACCAGTTCGCTAAGTATAAGTAGAGTTGACCCTTCGCCCGCCCGAATTCGTAGAGATGGGAAGTAGCTAGAGCAGGGGTTTCGACCGCTTCTACCTACTATTGGATTTGAACCAATGACTCTTGCCGTATGAAAGCGATACTCTAACCGCTGAGTCAAGTAGGTCAAGCTGAGTTAAGTCAGAGAAAATAGACCCCTATAAGATAAGAAAAAGAAAAAGCCTTTCACTGAATGCCGAGGAAGCAGAAGTAAGGGATAAGCACCCAACCAGACACTATACAACTTCACGCCTTTTAACTTGGCTATTTATCTTTCCACCTGGGTAGGCGACTATTCGATATGTCCGCCCAGCGTCATCTGGTAGAATAGCCATTAAGTCTTCATCCAGAAACTTAGCTCTGAACTCAATGATTGGTTACGCCGTCAAGGCACCAACCGGGAACCCTAAAGGAGTTTCGTTTCGCCACAACCCCTATCGCTTTATGTCATAAAGCTAACGCTGGGGAGGGCTTAAGAGAGATGAGATTGAGATTCTATTCTTCGGAAAGGTCGTAGGAAGTTGTTACGAAAGGAGGTTGAGCTTTCGAGTTCCTCATCCATATTAGGACCGAGCAGACTTACTTTTTATTTTGGTACATAAGACCGGCGATCCGCCGGTTAAGATCTCAGGATATAGTGACCATTTCTATCTGCCTCCAAGAGAGGCAATAAATCCGGAGGAGGCGACAAACTTGACCAAAATTTGCTAAAAATCCGCGCATCGGTTTCCCTCCCGAAATGTATGTCTGACCTCACAAACCCAGCCTTCTCTGACAAAAGAGATACAGTCATCAACCAGAGTCCGATAAGGGTGAGATGGACCAACTCCCGATCGTAGAAAACGAACCACCACCTCGGCACCCAACTCTTAGATGGATAGATCCTCCAAGTATGATATATGGTTTCCACTTTACCTAGCCAAAAAAGATGGGATTATCGGGGAAGAGAGTTCCAGGTCTTGTTCAACCGCATCATTTTTTTCATATCATAAGGAATTCTAAGAACCGTCTGCAAGAAAAGACCGGCTTTGAACAGGAGCAGGTTCGGACCGAAGACCAAAGGCACAAGGTCTTGTGAAAAAAGAAAGCAAAATAAATCCAGAACAGCTTATCCTATAGATGCTGCTTGCTAAGACTGATCTTTTCCCCAGAAGCGTCACAAAAGTTTTAAAGTTTTGAAGAACATTCATCATTACTGCCAATTGACCACCAAAGAGAAAAGAGAAGAGGCTCTCATGCTTGATCCTTTGATTGTGCGTTGATGGGAACAAGAGAATTTTCTCACTTTGCCACCCTTATCTTATTCTATTGAGATGGAGATTCAGTCTTACTTAAAGGGCTCGAGGTCTATAAGGGGGTAAATGTCTAATAGCAAGAAGTTACTGCTTTTAGAGAGTTCACTTGAGTAAGAGAAGGGAGAATCGGAAATATCGTAACGTAATATAGTTGTCGTAAATTGAGTAATGCTTCATCTCAGCATGAATCCCATGACAGGATTGTCATACTTGCTTTGGCTGTTTTCAACGCTGGAGGTGTCACCGCTTCGCGCTTAGACCTTAGCCGTTTCGTTACGATCAAGGTAAAGCTTTCACTGTGAGTTTGCTGCTCGCCTCTCTTCTCTTCCTCGATGGTATGATGACCATAAGCTTTGATGCTTATAAACTCTGCCTGTGCCACTCGCTTGGATTGGATAAGAGAGCTTTTCGCTCGGTTCGCCGATACAAAGTCTCACTGCGCTAGGGACTTTCATTGAATCAATCTCGGTATGTCAATCAGAAGCTCAAGAGGAGAGAGTTCTTGCCACGCAGCTATAAGACACCTTGAGAGGGGGACTAGAGCACGTCTTTCTTCGCTTTTTTTGTTCATAAGAGAAAGGAGGCTCCTAGACAAAGCGGATAGACCAAAGGGGAAAGACGTAGTAGACAAAGGAAAGGAGACCTTGTCGGTAGGTCTTTATGTCTCTCAAAGGACTGACAATGCGTAGTCAAAGGCAAGCCGCGTATGGATTGATCCCTGATTCTGTTTTTTTTTTGGTCTTCTTTCCATCTCACAACTTCCACTTCTTGAGCCGACCTTGCCTGCTGGAGGTATGATTCCGATCTTTGAATCGAATTTGATCTTTCGTCTTCAAGTGAAGGCGACGGGTGGGGAAGATGCCAAAAGCAAGAATGTAGTTTTTACAGCGAGAAGGTAGTCTCCAGTCACTCGACTTAGAAAGAGGGTTCCCCCGAGAAGGAATCACTCCTAGGCTAAAAGTGGTGTACCTGCAGTAACTCGAGGTTTTTATTCCATTCACCTTTCGTTACCATATGCATCGGCTTATTCTAAATCGACATATCCTGGTTCTCCCAACCCAACTGCTTCCCTTTCTTTCTCAAAATCTGGGCTTCCAGATCATGTGCTTTTGAACATAGTTCTTAAAAAAGTATTGATTGTTTGAGAAGCCAAGATGTGAGACAACTCATATCTGAAGCAATTGATGCACATCTTAAGTTGTCGCTCTTCTCTCTTTCCTGTGCGCGCTACCCATAATAGAATAAGGAATCGACTCCTTTTCCTTTCTCTTGTGAAGCTGTCTGTTGTTTAGCGAAAGTCTTCTTTTGCTGCCTATGGATCTGTCTTCTCTTGCAAGAGCCGATTTGTTCACAGACGATCTCTGAACACTTTAGAAAACTTTTTTAGATTCGAGCTATGCCCTGAGTGAGGTATAAAGGTTGAAAACCGTTAGCAAGGCTTAAGCTTAGAGACCAAGGCAGGACCTAGACGAATCAAGATACTTAGCCGATCCGATGCCATAAATTGTTAAGAATAGGTTATTCCAGAATAAGTTGTGGGAAAATAGGTTGTTTTTTTTTCATCAAAAGTCGAAGGAATATGCCCAGAAAGGGATGTCCTGGTCCTGTTAGCACAAATTAAGCTGTTAGCCAGAATAAGGTAACCACGGACAGAGAACAAGCTGGGGAAGGCGACGGTTTAGAATCCACATGGGGAAAAAGAAGCAAGACGTCTTTCTTCCTAGTTGATAGAGGTATTTATTCAAAGGTAGGAAAGTAAGGCATACTAAAACTCCTACTACTTCTAAAATGGTAGAAAGCCAATAGAAGATCTACCATAGCTGGGGGAGAGATTGCTAATTCAATTCGATCGAGACAGCTGATGAACCAAACTCCGACCGAGATTTATTTCATTTATCCCAATTCCGACTATACTGACCGAAATGACTGGAATGACTAAACTTGTCAAGTTACGCCTCCTATAGACGTAAAGGCGTCGACTCTACAGGGTTGGAATGAGCTAGTATAACCCGGGGAGCTATAATAACTGGAGCTAGACTTTCTCCCTCTTTCTTTTTTTATAACGTTATAACGTAAACGTATTTATTGGTCCTATTCTGTATCGCGGGGTCAGTAAGAAATCCATCTATGTCTAAAAAGGGGGATTCATTTTTTAATGGATCGAGGAGAAGATTAGACTCACATTTTGGTTGGATGGAGCCATGCGCATGATTCCAGTTGCCCTCACCCAATAGGCCTTGCCCTTGTTAGGTATCCCATCCCTATGAGTTGGTCTGAATGGAAGCCCTTTGAGATAGCTTTCTATTGCACGCATCCTTTGCCCTATTCCAGTTATTGACCCAGAGAAAGACTCGGAAACAGAGGTGGCTGGGGAAGCACCAGTAGCAATTGCATTTGCACCAAGGTTCTGAAAGAAGGAGAAAAAAGAGGCTATTATCGATATCATCATAGCAGTGTTCTCACTTCCAGGAAGACCTACATCTGGGAGGAAAGCGGCATAAAGATGTTCTTGTTCCCCTCTCTACAGTACAGGTTATAAGACTAGGCGATATACTATAGACTGGGTGAAGCGAACTAATAGCAGCTCATATCTCTCTATAGAATAACTCTCTTCCCTTGCCCACGGCTTTCCTCACTCGAACTCAGTAGGAAGCCAAGCACGCTGGTCCGTAGAATCCGAAACTCGCATTAAAAGGGGATTGGCCATAGGGACTTGGCTCTATCATACATAAGGGAAAGGAGATAGACGGCTCTACCTCAGAAGATAGTGGATTACTGGCGTGAAGCAATGTGCCCCGGAGGTCTAAAGCTAGCTCTTTAGTTGATCCTGATCCTACGTGACTAGGGCTTCGGTGAATAGTGAATACTCTGCCCAGACGTTTACCAGCTTGTGACCTGTTAGGGTAGTGAGCAAGCATAGGAGCCAAGCAAAGCAATCTGGTCGTTGGTCGGGTTAGCAGACTCAAGATCTGAAAAAAGAAGTGAACCTACCAAGAGGGCTAGAGGAAGGAAACTGCTCAAGTGAGCTTGAAGCAATAAGGGCAGTGGGTTCAGTTCCCACGTCTGGGGCTTAAGATAAGAGTAGGGCTCGAGGTTATGAAATAAGTAGAGCTCCTCCTGCTGGGTAGAAATCCGATCTAGACTTACAGCAAGAGAGAATCAAAGGTACGCAGGTGAGCCCCCGAGAAATGGACGTATAGCCGGGGATAGAGTTGGACCCTTTACTTCAACACTTAACAGATTTCATATCGCTTACAAAGAACATCAGGATGAAGTCCAAGGCAAAAGGATTCGGGCTAGTTAAGGTCCATCCTTCAACTAAGAAAGGGCTCGCCTTTCCTTCAAGAGAGATTTGCTCTTCTTCGATAGAAGGGCTATTTACTCTTGTTCTCAACTTGTGGTCGAGGTTTACATTTTCTCGAAATCAAATTCTATTAAAGAAAGCTAACATAACGATTGGTTAAAGAAATCCTTACCGATGGGACTTTTACTTCCTTTCCCGATTGGATGGCCTCTCGAACGTAAGGAGTGGAGAAGAAGGTGCTATTGCTGATGATTCCATTGCTGGGACTGGGTATCCATCCCATCTATCCGCTGGCTAATAATAACTTATAATAATAAGAAGGGAGAATCAATCCACTAGTCGCCTAGACACCTAACCCGGTTCCCGTCCTTTACCTAAGATATAGGTCGAGCCACTTTGACACTTTGGTAAAGGGGGCTCTTGCTTTCAGTTGCTTTCAATCGCGGGTTCCACATTTCCGACATCAGACGCATAGACAGAAGCCTAGATGCATCAATTGCAATGTCCATAAAGTCAAGCTTTAGTCCCCTACCCCTAACCTACGTCAACAGAAGGACATTCTATTATGAATTCACCGTCCCTGGAAGGCTGGCTCACTCTCCCTGACCTCGGTCGATTCCTCCGAAACTGGGTCCTCCTTCTTTGCTTAGTCGGGTGACTTTCCCAAGACTAGAAGTCCTACTCATGCTTGTGAAAAAGAAAGAGGAAAAGAGCTAATTCAAGGCGCTTTTAAGCCCACCTATGAGCCGATCGCACCACACCTTTCAGGCACTCGCATCCATCCAGACCGAAGCCATAGCCCAGCCCATCTAATCTCACGAAAAAAAATTTAAGGGAAATCACCTATACAAGCATCCGAACTCGCATTCTAATGCGCGTCAGACCCCTCCCAAGGAAGAAGGTAAAAGCAGCAGCTCGGGAAGCTTCTTGCGTGCGTGCTTGGCTTCAACATTCTCGAGTCATTGATAGACTCCGCTTGTTAGGAGTGAGTTTAGTTACGAGCAAGAAAGAGATGCGCGTCCTATTGGAAAGGCCTACGTTAGCGCATACGATTGATTTTTTTTGAATGTGGTCACATTCTAAGCGAGGTTGACTATTGACAGACTGTAACAAGCAGGTATTATGCTTCTTCCTCATCCACTTGATCGGGGGAATTCGCTTCCGCATCCCCCGAATGAACGTATCAAACCGCTAGTCTGGAGTCAGATAAACTGCGTGAAGAGATTCAATCGCAGTCTGCTGCTAAGCTTCCTGAGGCACCAGTGATGCACCCTCCTACTGAATCCCCAACGTAGAGGTGCCCCAACCTACTCTGTCCAAGCACCCTACCAAGGGTAAGAAGTCAAAGGCCAATGACACTAGCTAACCACAACTGAGAGAGCTACCCTAGATGAATTAGTTGCGGCAAGAGCGGTAATAGTACCGGCATAAGAAGTTGGAAAGGTCCCTTTGTAGCATACTTTACAGAAGAATCTTACTCATCCTCAAAAGTTCGGTTAGTAGTTTCAGAGGCATCGAGTTCAAAATCAAAGGCTGATTACCGTGGAAAGGGACTTTCAAAGGCTATCTATTATCTATCCCCCATTTTACCAGCAAACCAGTGTTCAAGGAGATAGTAATCCCACGCCTAAAGGAAGCAAGGTGAGGATAGAAGAAGCCAACCTGCCAACAAGCTCTTTCGAGTTCTAGAGCTAGAGTAAGGTATGTATGCGTAGGTAGTAATTCCCCTTTTTCTAGAGCAAGAGTTGGGAAAATCACTCATGATAGAGTCAGTCAGTTCGTCATGCTATTTTAACCCCGGTGCTAGAATAGATAGAGATAGAGTTAGTAAGCCAATTAGTCTATCCGTCCCTTTTGCTAGAGTAAGTAATTCCCTTCCCTTTTGTTTGCCAGCGTAGCGCATTGATCATTGAAGTGGGGGCTAGGCGAGGGCATGGTCTACTTTTTGTTCTGAAATGACTAAGTACGGCTTGGCTTCAGCTCGTGGGACTGGTTCTCTAGAAAAAGTCCCAAACCCCACATCCTGCAGTCCGCCTGGATTCGATTCGCTTTTAGTAATTATATTACATTATATATATAAGTAATTAGAAGCTAAAGAGAAATTCAATATTACCATATTCTACCGCTCAACTAACGCTATGTGATCCGGTCAAGATGAATCGATCGAATTTCACAGCTGAGGAGGCAAAGGGAGGCAAAGCGAGAGGTTCTGAAAGAAAAGACTTTATAGAACCTTACTCACACGATACGGGGATGGGCCTACACAAGCAGAAGGAAGAGCTATTAGCTTGTCGGCGTAACGAATGAACTATCGGATGGTAGGCTAACTGCTTCCATACTTAGAGAAAGATTTTAAGTTAAGAGAAGAGAGAAAGATTTTAAGTCAAGAAAAGAAGAAAACTGCCTTTTTTTTGAATTGAAGGAGGAGTCGCGCATTCGTCTGCAGCGTATAGTATAGTAGCTTCAATGGAAATCCGTTTGAATTGATGATTTTTCACCTGATTCCCCCAAAACCGTAGAAGCTCAGATCGGGGTTTAGCGATAACCTGAGATCCTTTATTCTGTCTCCACTTCTGAGCCGACCGAGCCTGAAGCCAATATGTATGAAAGAAACCAATCAACGCAGGAATGGAGTTCGTAGCGAGAAGATAAAGTTCCTCGCCTGAGAAGCACTTCACTGGGTAATAAAAAAAGCTACCTAAAAGATCTTATTACCTTTACTCTAAGATGCTATAAGATAATTGGGAATCTTTTAGCCGCTATTCCCGCACTATTGTAAACCAGCTTGATAAAGGGTAGTGGTAGAGTCTCAGTACCACTGAAAGTGCGATAGTCGGGCAAACAATCTCCTCTTTTTATCATATCATATAAGGTAGGGTATTGTATATATGGAAATTCAAAGCAGGTATAAAATTCTTAACTACAACCGCTGTATTCACTCGTGCTTTGTTCAACTCAAAGAGAGTTTCACTCGGGCAATAAGAGATATTCTTTATAACTGGATAGGTTGCTGTTTCGGGGAGAAGGTAAGGGTCCAAAGGTCAAAAGTTCTGTTACTCGAGAGTCAAGCAAAGAAAAAGAGGGGTACGATGAGATCACCACCGGCTTGTTTCAGAGTGACGGATCACTCCTAAAAGCAACCTTTCACTTATCTTAAGTTCTTAAGGGACCGAGGGCGTTAGCTTGGGCTCGGTTAGATTTACTTGAAGGAAAGGGAAGAGACTAGTCATTAAAAAAAAAAAGAATCATACTGATGAGTTCCTATCCGAAGCCCTCTGATCTTCCCGGGTTATAAACTTTCATCTCGATTGGGTTCGTGTTCGGGAGACATGGGAAAAGCAGGGTAAAGAAAAGCCTCGTTTCCGGCAATGTGAACCTTCCTGGCTCGTATGATTCCATCGGGTGAATTAATAACTCGATAATCCATCCAATACTAATCACTAATCTGTCTGGGACTCCTGTCTTAAGGAATTATAGGTTGTTGGATTTTTCTCTAAGGCATTTCCTAAGCTAAGGTTTATAAACCTGAAACTATTCCTGAAGCTATGAGTTGATAGTTAGAGGACTTAACACCAAGCCTTCGGTTCCAGGTTACGTTGTCTAACCAGAGACTTAGAGTTTCGTTGAGTCCAAAAGTTAGAGGTTGTAGGAGCTTTCCTTTGGTCATTTCCTAGGGTGTCTAACCAGAAGTTATCTGAAGCTAGGAGTTTCGAAGCCATAAGTCAGGGAGTTCGGAGTTAGAGGCATTGGGTTACATAGTGTTCTTGCTCCAGGTTGTTAACTCAGGTGTCCGGTTAAGAGTTCTGACAGGGGACTCCGGGTGTAAGAGTTAGAGGAGTTAACAAGATTCCCTTGGTCTGGGTTAATAGTTCTAACCAGGTCCTCTCAGAAATTTTAGCTTAATTAAAGGCTGATTGCTGCATTTTTCTCGAGTACAGTGATAATCATAAAGGCCTCTCTCTGTGCCGTAGGTTTCATTTCCCGCCATGTTCTCCTTCGCTTCAGGCCTTCCTGGTAGGATCGATCAGTATATGCTCCTCCTTCCGCTCTGGATCAGTACGATACACACTAACCCCACCAGGGATTAGTGTTGCAAGGTTGATGGACCTAAGAGCCGAATCCCTTGAATTCTCCCAACCTCGTGATCGTGGTTCAAAAATTTTATGACTATGAAACGGTCTCCGTCAGCCTTACCAGCTGTCCGAGATGAGCGTCCAAACCGAATCGACCTTGCGGCCCCCCGCTGCGCTCCTGCTGTCCAAAAAACTCGGACCTGAAGCCAACCGGGGCGTCGTTATATTTATAAAGTTTCATTCCCTTCACCTTCAAATACGCGGACGGCAATAGGTAATTCAGGAGTACTTCTTTTGAAAAGCCCGACCCTTGCTTGATCGTGACACCTGTTAGGACCCTCGAAGGTTACCCTGATTCCACTAACGAGTCTTGTGTAGATAATATGGTAAAAAGGAAGAAGATTCCGAGACCCAAAGACGACTCCAACAACCCCGAAATTCCATAAATTCTTTAAGTAAGAAAGAAGAGTTTTCGCGGCCGGAGTCTAAATACCGTTGGACCGAAGGCTGAGCTCAACGAAGCCCTTCCAAATAGCTGAAGTAGGATGGGGCGGGTAGTCCCTTCCCTATCTAAGCGCTTTGCTCTGTCGCCATTGTTCTGAGTCTTGCTCGGCTATTGGATTCTTGGCCCACCTCACACTACCTTAACCCCCTCTTTGTGCTGGTGCTCAGGTACTTCCTTTCGCCTTCGGTGAAATGATGTTCTCTGTCCCAGCTTACAACCTTTCCATATTTTCTGCATTGGAATTCCGACATCATCATCTTTAAAAATTTTAAAAATAAATAAAAAAAAAAAGTAAAAATATCTTCATTTACTAAACTGTCACAAACAACATCACTGAGTATGAAGCATGTATCCTCGGTCTAGAAGCAGCTCTCTTCAAGTTGGTGCCAAACAAAAGGCTTACTGTATATAATGATTCAAATCGGATTATCTCGCAATCTCTTGGAACATGGAAAGTTATAAATGAGAAGCAGCAGCTACAACAACAAAAGAAAAAGCCATTGCGCCACTCGGACTATAATCCGGAATTTATCTGATAGTCTCGCTACGCACCTCTATCCAATCAAGGCTTTCACTTCCATTTCTTTCCTTCGAGGAGAAAGTCTTACTAAAGCTTTTGAAGGCATTACACCGGTGTTAGCAAGAAGGAGGCTTGGTTGCAAGAGGGAGCTCTTTGACATCGTTAGTGAAGCCAGTACCCTAAGTTAACAGCATAAAATCCTTCTCACGGAATTCCGATTGCCCTAAGGCAAGTAAGTGAAATCCGCGCTGGGGAAGGGGAGGAAAGGCTACTAAGGCAAGTGGGGAAGAAAATCAATATAGAATAGAAAGAATAGGCATCGAATGCTGCAATTGAATCAACTCTTGGCCTATCAGCTCTTGTGCACTCATTGGCTGTTCTCAAAGAAGCTGCTATTGAGGAAGCATCCAATAATTCTTTTTCCTGCCTGATCTACCCGAACGAGCTTGCTAATCGGATATTTCGTAACCGATAGGCGAGCCAGACCGACTGAACCATCTTACATTGTCCGAGACAAGCCATCGGAGGAGATTGAATTCCCGAAACAGAACCCAGGCGGTTTGAAACTCCTTTTCTTCGACTGGTGGTATCAGTTCCCTACTTTCCTTCATTCCTTGCAGCTATTTATGCCCTACTTTCTTAGCTCCTTTCCTTCTTAGTTAATCGAGTTAGTTAGTCGGTCGAGTAGCCTAGAGACTGAGCAGCATTGCCATTTCTTCTTTCCTATCTATATCTAGTCAAGCGGTTTGAAACCCTTCTACTTGTGAGCTAAGTTTCTTCCTCTCCTAATGGCATTAGCTTCGGTGGAGTTAGCCCCTGCTTAAGAGCGAGTTTCTTTCCCGGAATTGGCTTTTCAACTTCATTGTTAGCCGAGCTTCAACTCCGATTTCTCAAAACCTTCTTTTCTTGGTCGAGCTTCCATCTAGACTACTTGGGTCAGCGCGCTTCGCTGGACTCACGAAGAATCCTGCAGAACCTTTCCAAGGCTCCACTTGACAAGGTCAGTCTATTTAACGATATTTTTGTTAAAAGAATGAAGCTTGGAATGAATCTGATATCTTTTCCTTCTTCTCTTACTTGTTGAACTAATAAGGACCTCTGCTATCTATCTCTAAGCCCTCTGTAATTCTAGCTGTCTTAAGTGCTCTAATCGCTGAAGCCTAAGTAAGCCCTAAAGGCCTTTACAGACCAGTAACAGCCTAAACGCCACTATTCCTTTATTAACTTCATAGTCTTTTTTTGCACGAGCACGAAAGTAACTAGCTTACATGTTGATACTTCCTTCCCCGCCTATCACTCTGGATTAGTGGATTTAGATACCTCGTCCAATCCAGATTTTGAGTCAGTCTGTATCCATCCTCTCCTTGCCCAACAATTGGTTTCCAACCTTTTGATGAGTCAATTCTGGAACTCGATTTCGAATCCATCCTCCCCTTTTACAGGCGGACCTTACTCCACTAAAGAACTTCTAATTTGGAAACTCTTTCCTTCCTAGAGCAGAGGGCTTACTCCGCGGAAGCAGATGGGATGTGAACGGGGAGCCGGGTGCTTACGCGCCGGCGTCTGCTTCTCCCTCTTTGTTTGGGTGGAGATGTCGATACAGGAAGTGTTGTGGCTTTGGTGGAAGGATGGGAAGTTCGGTAGACAGAGTCTCTTTTAGTTTGGGATGGGATTCGCGATCCGTTGTTTCGGGATAGACTGGATCTCTTGGTTCGAATCCTTCTTCGTATGCTTCCACACGGATTTGAAGAATGCCTATGCTAATGCCTATGCCGTAACCCGCCTAGCCGCCCCTCCCATTATATGAAATAGACAAAAAAACGTTGTCTTCGGTCGGGACAGGATCAACCGCTCTTTTGTCCTTCACGCTTTTCTGCCTACTTCTTCCTATCTCTAGACTTCTCCTGCTACCCGGATCGATGTGGGAAGTTCCCCTACTGAAAAAGCTCGAGAAAGGTTGCTCAGCCCCGACTTCCCTAGGCCCTTCGTTCAACTCGCCTTTTGGCGACTACACTTCCTACGATACAAAAACCTTATTCGTAACCAAAGCTCCCTTCGCACTCGTTGACCAGGCTACTCGCTCTGTTGCAGATTGGGATTTGGCACGCTGAAGGTAGAGAGACCGGAGTCCATGTAAGACAGAAAAGAGGCAGTCTTTTCTTCTTTCGATGGGCCCTTACTCCGTCCCACACAGTGTATTACTCCACTGAATCATCTTTCTTTGCTTGGAATTCCTGTGTTCAGCCCGCGGCTGAAGCAGAGAACCGCACATCTTCCCTCGAGCAAGGAGAGGGTCTCGGAGCACATAGAGGAGCAGTCCGTTTATAAGGACTTTCTGAGGGATCGCTTTCAGCTGGATCGAGCTCTCATGCTGATCGGAGGAATGCCAATCTCTCTTTCTTTTCTGAGAAAGCACTCTTTTTCTCTTTGTTGCAAAGTCGTCTTATGATTCCGAATTCCCTTCTTGAAGGTTGCGTCATCAGAGAAGGTCCTTGTTCTGTTCTGGCAGTCAGAGTGATGGCTCCTCATCCTCGACAGAGCAATGTTCGGTTTCTGAGACAGTTGAAGAAGAACCCCAAGTCTCAGGTGATGTAGATAATCAGTCCAAAGATAGAAGGTGATCCTAATTACATTGAACCAACCCATGGTTATAGTTAGACTTATGGAGAAGGATATTATGCTTCTTCACTGCATCCAGATGGATATGCTAAAGCAAAGGGTGCAGGAACATCAGATACAAAGGTAGAGACTATAAGTAAAGAATCGGATAGGGTAAAAAAGGGAGTCATTCCTACACCTGGAGTTGGTCAGAAGATTTCTGAAATAGATCCACTTTTGACAAATTAGCGTGATCATATTTCTTATAGGTATAGGCAGAGAATGCGTGAGGAAATTTCAAAGGATAAGGGTGGTTTTGAAGTGAAGTCTTTTATCGTGGTTATGAGAAATTTTGTTTCACTCGCAGTGCCACAGGTATCACTTATAGAGAGTGGGCACCAGGAGTCAAGTGGGCAGCCTTTATTGGGAATTTACTTCCTGGGCTCCTCCAAAAGCATACTCTTTTACTATGGTTGCTTGTTGATTAATTCGGCCTTACGAGGGCAAATTTCCACTGTTAACCAAAGCACTAATCTCTTTTAAGCGTTAACTCTTAGCAATACTTCACCATTACCGCCCTGCCCAAAGCAATCCAAACTGAAAGCAGGAACGGAACCATCGCTCTGTCCCCCTAGACAATCTTTCTACGATGCTTCTGGGCTCTAAGGAGTGGGGCATGGGAAAGGAAGACTCTGGCTGCTAGGGTAGCTAGGCTAACCGCTAAGAGATCAAATGTGGAGGGAGCGAGACCATCTTAAGATAAAGTGCAGTAAACAAAGTTCCAGATTTCCTATTTAGTATAATTGCCTCTTTGCCGCCTGAGCAACTAGGATAGGAAACCTAAATGCCGCAGGTGCTCTTGCTTCTCTGGAAACTGCTCCGGCGAAGGTAGGCCAAATGCTTACTTGTTAGAGTCAGGCTAAAGCTAGCACAGCACTTAAGACAGCGAGAGACAGACAGAGCGGCTAACTTTTTTAGTGTTAAATTGCTTTTCAAGGGTATTGACATAGTCCCCTATTAGGGACTCTTCAATCTCGTTGGATGTTTAAATAGAATACAAAACCTCTTCTGGTGGATCGTAGTATATTCCCTTATGTGGAATTTCGCCAGGAGCCTGTACAGAGAACTTAATCCAAGCTGGAATCGAGTCTTTGATCCCAGAGGGGAGGGGGTATCCTTTCGTATCTTCACTCGTGAGACATGTGTAATGCGAAGAGAACCCTTTTGATTGTTTGGCAAAAAGATCTCCCAGACGCCAAAATCATTCCGAGTCATAACATCAGCATTTTTCTTACAATTGTAAAAATTCCCAATAAAGATATCCCCATAGTCAATCTATTAACTTAGATTGGTATCCCAATAGGAAAAGCATCAATAAGAAAGGGTGAATCACCCATAAAAGCTGTGGAAGTAGGGGTTTAAGCGAAGAATAGCCCTGCGGAGTTAAGTTGAGAAGTAATAAGCAGCTTAGAAAGCTTCCTTACTAAGTTGCAACTTATTATCCGATTCGCCTTGACCCGGATCACATAGCATTAGCGGAGCGATAAACAAAGCTGCAGGAAAGATCTTCTCGATTACATAAGAAAGATAAAGTAATGTTTGTTAGGTCTCTTGAGGCTACTTCTAGTGGTGAGACTGAAAAAAGAATGAGCATTGACTCTAATCGGCGGAAGATTGATCAATTCTTTTATAACCGCTTTCTCCTCTAAGGCACGTGAAAGTCGACCCTTCGTGTTCATGCCCCACGGTCTAATAGATGTCTCAAAGAGTGGACTAAAAGAGCGGATATTCCCCTAAGAGCGGAAATCCCGCATCCAAAAGACTAGCAGCGTATTCGTCGCAAACAGTCTTTGTCCAATTCTTCCATCAATCCCATTCCCCTAACAGCTCCTTCTATCAAAGAGCCAAAGAGGGCATTCTTTCACAAGCGATTCTTGCACAATTTTTTATTTATATCAATCCTCCTCGTCCAGTAACTATGCCAGTGCCTTTACTAGCTTTCTTCTTACTAGAGATTCATGTGCACAAACCTCTCGACTGTTAAACAGTCGAGTTGCGGGAAAGAGATAGCATTCGCCACGTTCAAGCTAAAAACTAGTTCGAACTAAAGTATTTATTCTATTAGGTAATTAGAAATATCGTAAGAGAAGAAGAAATGCCCAAAGACTCCCATGCTTTCCGTTGGTCAACAACCAATAAAAGTAAACTATAGCACTACTCCTACAGGAAGGACTCGCTTTCTCTTTCTGTCTGGAGGGAATCCTTTTTTCTCAATCTCAACATGAATGATTTAATTCTTAACTATCTTTTCGATCAAATTTCCGGGCTAAATACCGATACGAAAAAACTAAGCCTACTGGAAATGGCACTGAGACAGGCTTTATCACAGGATTGAATCTGCCCGGACTTGATTTGATGATCCGCCCTTTCCATGGGGCACAGGCCTTAGGGACGTAGGAACTTGCTGGCTATTGAAACTATCCTTACTTTATTAACGGGAACTGACTTGACTCGCTAGGGGTAGGGCTGAGGATCCAGCATCCCAACCTGAATTAGAGGGGCGCTCCAATTCGAAGCGTGGGCTACTAAGGAAGGCCCCTTTCCATATCGGGTAGAGTCTTCAATAGTGTTTTGGAATTCATCGATATGGGAGTACAAATTTTTCAGGTACTCTAACAGATAGAGCTTTTTCTGCGGCATATTGAGAGCCATATAGTCTCCCGCCAATCAAAAACCCCCTAACATTATCAGGTAGGCCCAGGATCTCTAACTGCGAATCGAATCAAAGCGTTCTCCAATAAAGGCATCATGAGATGTAGCGGTATCTCTCCTCAGTCTATGGTCTCGATTGTGGGTGGGAAAATGGATGCTACTATGCTACTCTTTCTTCAATTGCTTCAGCTTGAGCTTGAGAACCCAGACTGGCAGAAAAAAAAAAGACGCTTGGCAGGAAACTGACTACAAATATATACACGTAACGTACACGTAGGGATAGACGTACAGCGATCAAATCATACCCCGCTTCTGGAACATAGAAAGAGCTACTTTTTATTTCAATGACACTTGCCCGGACACTGCTGCTGCGCTATAATATAAAGATGAAGAGTTTGGTTGGGCTTTGCCCGCTACTGGTTTGCTCTATCATCCTGGAAAAATCTCCTTACTTTATCACACTCGGGCATGCTTTACTTGATGGTCTATCCAGTACTGGCAAGAGAGCTGGCTGGACAAGACTATAAATGGGGCAATACAAGAGCTTTCACTGGAACCTTAACTGGAAAATCACTCTGAAAACTTGCCCCCTGGCTTGGCTTTCTAACCGGACACGGGCTTACTACTGTTTTTTGCTTAGGAGCTTAAGCTGGCTTACTTTTTTAAGGCACTCGCTTGAGGGTTATCCAAAAATAAGGAAAGGATAAAATCTCTTTCTTTACGGGTATTGGAACTGGCGGGACAAGAAAGGCACAGGGTTCTGGGCTAATGACAGGCCCTTGCTTTTTATAACTGTTTCTTTCCTGTCAGACAGGACTCTCGCACCTTTACTTGTGGATTTCTTGATGACTTTCGCTGGGGACATAAAAAAGGGCACATGAAAAGAGGGCTACCCTCGCTGGCACTAGATTCTCGAAACGAAAGCTATTAGACCGGGCTTCCCCTAGGTTTATATTGGTTACGGAAGGGAACGATATATATTATGTTAAAGACTAGCTACTACTTTCTCATAGCATCTTACCTTGTAGTACGTGAATTAGGCTAGGCCCTTGCTCGGAGTGGGGCAGCATCCGCAGCTTGTTTTAAACTAACTTCCTCCCTTTCGTAGTTCTAAGCTAGTCAATCAACTATATCCACTATTGAGATTAGCTTTCGCACTTCAGCGACGAGAAATTCCGTGTTCTTTGATTCATTCCGTGGAGACTGCTCCTTGAGCTGATTTACCATCATCTTCTCACTATCCTTTTCTATTACGAATAGGGGTCTGGGGAATAAAATAATTGTATTTCTCAGTAGCTCAGTATCGATATATGATGAAGACTCCAGTCGTCGGTTAAATCGAACCTAGGTTTCGGGGAGCTGGGCAGAAGGAAAAAGATGCCGTCTAGCTACCAAGCGGATCATAGTGACCGCTATTAAAGAGCATCACGTGCGAGCTAAAAAGATCGTTTGCCCAAATGCCAAAAGCAAATGAACCAATTCACTTGAGTGAAAAGGAGGGCTTTTCCTTCTTTCATCTACCATCGACCGTTACCACTTTAGTACCGCGGGCGGAGCATAACATCCTGGGGTTGAAAATATACAGAAGGCAATTGGACATCATAGTCATAGAGAAAACCTCAAAACACACCAAAGAATGCGGCCTTGTATCATTCACAGGCGATGAATGGGCAGGAGTCTTGTAAAAAGAAAGGCTTAATAAGGGCCTTTTCTGGAGACATGGTAAACCGGATTTTCCACATACATGGGTTGAAGATGGGATGTCCACTATCACTATATGATAAATAGAAATTGGAATTGGAAAAACGAGTTTATTTCAGTACTCGAACAGCCACATCAAATCGGTAAAAAGGCCCCGCTTGGAATAGGGAGTCGATGGAAGAGCCAGGCCATTCCAGTAGCTTTATTTACTAATCCCTCGGTTTTTAGGCCACCATAGTCTCTGCCTAGCGGTCTGAAGCTGATTCCTTAAGAAGCGCATTGGGTGTGTCCGTAGTGGTTGGCTCTTGTGCCAGCTTTGAATGCTACCTATCCCTCACTGATAATATCTTAGTTGTCCCAACCCGCCCTAGTAACAAGAAGAAAGAACTGGAATGAGAACTTTCTCTGAGTTCTCTGTTTGTGGCGCCTCTTACGAGCCTTTATGCATGAAAGGAAAGTCTGTCATCTTTGTATACGCAATTAAGTCTTTCGCTTTGTGTTTTTTGTACCAAACCCCCATTTCCATCCGCCGGGGAAGCAAATCCATTCATATAGATTTTGTTGGTTTCCGATTCTTCCCCCTCCATCCTTTAAAGAAATCGTTTAGTCCGCGCCCTTGTTCTCGGTGCATCTGAGTCCACTCTCATCCAAGCAGCTGAAGACATTTCGTCTCAATCGAAGGTGTCTCCCGAAGCCCAGTAGAAGTATGGAAGTCAAGGGGTCGTCTGCCCGAAACTTTACACTTTCTTTGAGTGACTAAAGGCTCTGTCACCTACTCGGCATCTAGCCGTGATACAGACGCCTCTCGTTCTATTGCTGTGCCAGTCCCTCTCCTCTCTCTCTGCTTTCATGTTCATACGAATAAAAGAAAGCTGGCCCATTTTGGATTATATAGTGGAAATTCCTCTTCTATCGTGATTGGTTGCTCTCTCTTATTCACTCCCCCATCCCTCGTTGGGAACAATACAGATATGCCAATGGCGTCTATCAGAGAGTGGTTTCCTGGATTGGTTGGTTTGAGGAGTTCAGGCGTTAAGAGAAATGACAGTAGATTGATCCTCTATCCAGGACCATTCCAAGTATCCTTTACTTCTTCATCTCAAACCTCAAACCGGCTTGTCTCGCTTATCTATAATGGGCTTGTGGCTCGTATAGAAAGAAAAGTTTGGGCTTGAATCGAAATAAATGGAATCCTCCGGGGCTAGGCTAGAGTTTTAGACTAAAACTTCTGTCTTTGTTTTGTCACGAGCTGGATTTGAACCAAGACTTCAGGTTAAAGGGCATGAGCGACAACTGAAACCTGCGAACTACCTTTTATTCGATTCGTTGGGGATTCTCCAATTGATTCTACAGATTCGGATTTGGATGCCCCTGCGCATAAACATATGGATAGGGATGCCGATTCAGATGCGGCTAGAAAGGCTCGTTTGAGTGATTCATAAACCCTCGTCGGGATAAACAAGCAAGGGTTTCATCTTCGGCTTATGGGAATGCTATTTCGATAAATGCTGCTTCATAAATATGTTGCCAGATAAACTGGATATTTTCCTATGGCTTGGACCCTTTCCGGGACCTCTGAGGAAAGATTCTCGCTACTCAAGAAATTTAGTAAGTGAAGTTCTCCTATCAGCTTAAGAAGGGCTTTCTCAGGTCGACCTTTCTTTAGGTTAAGTGGCGTGTAGCTAATCTCGCTAATATCTCAATCGGGGGACAACTCTGTCTCCGCTTCTGCTCGTGCACTCGTTAAAGTTATGGCCTAGCCTAGTTGGTGAATGAGCCTACAAGTGGTAACCGCTCTGTATCTGTCATCTCTTTTGAAGAAACTGCTGAGCTAGATGCGGCGCTTTCAAAATCCCGTGACTCTCAGTCATCTATCTTCTTTTCACCTGACAATTATGGATTGGGGGAAGCAGAGAATCGACAAAAAGAAAAGCAAGTCATGCTTACTTTACTATAAGAAGGAAGCGGGCGGAGACCCGTGCGTGCAGCAGGTGTAGAGTCAGGCGAACTAGTCCTGCGAATATGCGCAGATGTTATGAATGGAGACGGCCACAATTGCTTTAGCGGGGACTGAAATCGTGACTATGTGTTCATGGTTTCGAAACGAAAACAACCATCTACACGAGACGCTATTTGTCTACTTATAGCATTAGTCACTTTTTTGAAGTGTTATTTAACTCGTTCGATGTGAAGCCCTGGAACATCTGTATGAAGCATCTCCTCTCGGGATTCACCGGACTTCGTAGCTTGAAACAACCAGTCCTTTTCCTTTTTCCTATGCTGAGGCAGCACCAACAAATCAATCCATCGAAGTTCCTATTGACATACATAAATGAAAATAGGGATGCCGTTGCTGATTCGGATCATCTCAATCAATTGATTGGGAAAATATTACTTTTTGAATGCTAAAATTTTCTTATCCTCTTTCCTCGGTATTTACCGCTGTGCCCCTGTGCTATCAAGAAGAAGGAATACCAGGCAAAGTCCCATCTACTCATAGCGGGTTATTTCACTCCTAAATTCAGGCAGTGAACTTGGTTGGTTTGCGCAAGAATAGGTTGAGAGCTTTAGACACGGGAACAGAACTGAAAGCAAGTAGACAGATAGGTTGTTTTCGACGAATCCCCTGCTTGAGAATCAGCTGTTCGCCTTCCTGGTTCTAGTGATGATGGTTACCCTCCCAGTTTAAGTTCCGAAGCGGTATCCCTTTCGCTTTATCTTTAGGAAGGTTATTGAGTCCAGGGTAGGCCGGCCGTCCTTCATTCAAGGGTATATACAGAGGGTTGATTCGGGACAATGACTCAAATCTCGTTCCATTTTCATGCGAGGATAGCTTGCTTTGTCTTTCATCCGGATAAGCTTTGTTTGTATTTCAGCTTGATCACAATCACTAAAGGCGCGGGGGGAAGCACATGCTTATCGGATAGGAGGACAGAAAGGGTTGGCGAGAGACTCGCCAATCTGCAGCAGTCTTATTATTAGCCCCGCCTCGGAAGGATAATTTAGAAGATCATAGGTAAATCAGTCGGAGGTGAAGGGATTGATTTGATCGGAATTCTGTAACTATCGAGTTAGAGATCGGGTTGCAGGGCACGACATATATACCCGCAACTGTGGGTAAGGACGAAGGAAATATCACTTATGTATGGTCTTCCGGAGGAGAAGTCCTTGGTTGCTTTGGCTGTTCTTGTAGGTGCTTTGGTTCTTGCTGCCACTTTCACAGGTGCTGCGGCAATGAGGGAAAGGAGGTTAGACTTTTATAGATAAGCAGTTTGACAGTACCCTGCTGGATAAGGGGGGGGGAACCCCGGACTTATGATTTGTTCTTATCAGATTCAATGGGGGGATCGATAGATCCACTTTTGATAACATTGGAATTGCTCCTATTATGGAGATAGGAACTCCTCCTTTTGAGTTTAGTTTCCTCTCCTTGGTAAAATGGGCTTACATGCTTTTTTCCTTCCTCTTCCTAGCCGTATCGATAGAGTTCAACTCCCAGTATCAGGTCAAATGCAGAAGAGACACTTCGTACCTCGGGTCGTATGGAAAGGAGTAAGCAACTTAAGACCGGAAGAGGTTGAGACCAGATAAGCCTTTTTCGGCAAGAACAGCATTTGAAATAGGAGCAGAGTCTGTCACGTGCAGCCTACTCTCTTCGCTCCCCTACTCTTATCCTTTCTTTCTTTCATAAGGCAAGGCCTTTAGAATAGCCCTCTTCTGGAAAGAGATTCTATAGTATAGCACCGGAGTCGTTCAAAGAGCTAGCAATTCCTTCTTTCTCTTCTGTTTTGTGCGTGTCTACTATTGATTCTATGCCATCAAACCATGCTAACAGCAGAAATGCAAGTACATACAACAGCGGTAATGCCGCATCATTGATAAAGAACCTTGCCTTCCCTCCCAGCTTTGTCCCCTGCTTAAAGTTCATTGGCTCCCCTTCTATTCCCAAAAGCTGATTCAATAGGAGCGCATTCTTCCTTTATTGATTCAAAAAGCTTCTTTCTAACTAACCGCTCCGCGACAATATTTGGACACTCAGGTTAGTTTCCATAGGGCGAAGCGGGGCATGTTCGACCTCATGTCTAACCAGCGCCAGGTCGAACGAGCCCCCTAGTTCTTGTTTGAAGACCGGAACATTAGCAACATGGATTAGGATGACTCTTCGGAATAATAAGGCCCCGTAGGAATACTAGAAAATCCAATGTGACATGTATTATAGGGCAAGGGCTATCTTTACTCTTTAGCCTGAGAGGGGGAAGGCTTCCCGCGTGGGTAGATTAGCAATCCCTAGTCTTCCAAGACAAAACAAAAAAGAGTATTGGACTTTTCTTTCCTTGGGGTTTTAGATCCAATGCCAGTTAGAGTTCTAGTTCCATTCCCTATTGTTGTAAAGGAATGCTGCTAAGGCCTTGAGGTACTTTCTCCCATTCCTAATGCTTTCGAGCCGGTTGAAGGCCTAGTTCCAGTTTGCTTCCATGCGGTTGTCTCTGCTTTTCCTTCCCTGACCTCTTCTCTGCGGTTTGAGTTTTCGTTCCTCCACTTTACAGTAGAGCGACTTTCGTTCCAGCGTGAGAGCCAGGAGTATTCTAAGCAAGTGAGTTTAAAACACTTTCTCAAGCAGGGATAGCTGTTTGATTTCCTAAGGCAGTAGGGAATCTCTCCCAAGGTTCTAAGGTTCCCAGGATTCTAGAGAAAGGCTTAGCCTAAAGTCAAGCTATAGGCCGAGTCATGCATTTCTTTTTAGTCATAAGTGCTCCCATGCAGTTGTATAGGCTGAATTTGATTCTATTTACGACATAGGTTTCCTTCCTTACATAGCCAGTTGTTTTAGTGCTATCTAGTTGAAGAATTTCTTCAACTATTTTTCTGGGTTTTGAGTTCTAGTTGTATAAGTGGAAATCTCCTTTTTCGGTGATCCATACGATCAATCGAATGCAGTCGATAGGAGATAATGGGGTGCAGGCTAGTTATCAAGCAAGACCAGAAAGTACTATAGGCAAGCAGTTTATAGGATTCTTCTAGGGCAATGAAGTCAGTAAGCAAGGAAGTTTGAAAGCAGTTTTCAAGCCAGAAGGAGCTAGGAATAAACTAAATCAAAAGTAGGGGTTTCTTTGGGAGTTCTGTTACAGCCAAGCAAGAAACCTTTAAGCCATTTTTGAGTTCTCTTAGGAGAAAGCTTGGGAGTTCTCTTATACGCAGTGGGTGCCCTTTTAAAGCCTTTACATCAGTCCCCCGGAAAAGAAAAGTCAGCCAGCTCTCTATCTTGTTAAGCCAAAGAAAGAGTCGTTTTCTTTCCAATTGCTGCAGTCAGTCATAAGGCCAATTCCCTTCCCATCTGACAGATAAGAGAGAAACTGGCAGCACAACCAGCCCAGCTAGACTAGCCACAGTTACTACATCTTCTATCGAGGGAAGTTATTCACCGGCCTTCCCCAGCGAGAGCAGCCCGGCCAGATTGGAAACTGTCTGCGCTGATTCTTTAGCTTGATCATTAGTGTCGTAATTCCATGAGACCACTTTGAGTAGGATAGACTTTCGCATATCTGCTCCTTCAATTAATATCTGGTTTGACTTCTTACTCGTTAGTTAGGAGGGAAAGCAGCCTCGCTCAGCGCGAAATAGCTTATATATAGAATATAAGTTCCACCTCTTTTTGACTCCTAGACAAGAGTTCTCTTAGAATCCCCTTACAGAGTGGATGTATTTTGGGTGAGGCATGAAAGGAGTAGGTCCACGGTCCTGGTTGAATGAGACTGGGACGGACATCGATCTTCGCTTCTACAAGGCCTGGTCAACTCTTTTTGAGAATCCCTTTTCTCAAGGGGCGAAATCCAAGATAGATGAGATAAGAATGGAAATCAAGCAAAGAAAGGCTAAGAGCGCCCTAACTCACTACCTGACTGACTCTAATCGGACTACTTGCTGGGAGATCAAATTATAGTCAAGCTTTAGCTTACCTGCTGGACTGTCTATCCGGATTAGATCATCCAAGAGCTTAAACTAAGAGGCCAAGGAACGAACTTGCTGGCCTTACCTCAACTAAAAAAGCTAACGAGAATGCCGATTCCATACCTTAAGGCTGACTGACGCTTTCCTCTTTCCCCTCCCGAAAATGCTTTTTTCATCGCTCTGAGCTCGAATAGTTAATTACGTTTAACAAAATCTTCAGCTGGGTAGATGCCATTCAGGCTCATAAGAAGCTGTTGTCGGCAACTACATCGGCAAATGCAAGACACTTTGAATTGGACGTGGATACGGCATCTTTTGTGATTTCGATAGGCATCGCACCAGGATCAGAGGACTTCTTTGAGCGCTAAGCTTCGCAAGTGACGGTTCGCTTGTGCTCCGCTCCTTGGTATAGCCCTAGCTTCAGAGATTGTTTGATTAGCTAATTTGTAAACCATCTCTGCTTTTACCATTCCTTGTTGGCATATATCCTTCCCCGGCTTCTTGGAGGAGATGGAAAGTACCTAGGCCTGCCAGAAACAATTGGTAGAAAAAAGAGGGCACTGTTAAAGCATATACGAGATAGGATTTTTGGAAGGGGTGGCAAGAACAATTGCTTTATCAAGCAGGGAAAACAGCTATTAACAGCTGATATGCTATAACAGATATGCGACAACCGGCATATCTAACTCTAAATTGCATAAGAGAAGAAAGCAAGCAAAGCATAGTGAGAGCACGGATTCCCCACCATCGTCAATGTCAGCCAGTGTAGCAGTAGTTGCATTAGCACTTCTACTAGTTTCAATTCTTCCAGTATTCTAACCTCTTTGAGTAGATGTGGGTCACTTTTAGGGATTTCCTATTACCTTCGATCTATCTCCTTTTTCTTTTTATGTTATAGTTCCCGGTCTCCTTATGCTGTAACAAGTGTTGGAGCGAAGGAATTTTCCAAGTTCTTCTCTATCTGACTACCAAGCAGTTGATTATGCAAGAGGTGCTTAGCTTATACTTAAAGTAAGTACTATATTGATCTTTCTTCTTTCTAGCAGTCTCAATGAAGTAGTCCCTTATTAGGCTCTCAGTGTAAACCTAGTCTCATGCTTTGAGATGAAGCTTCCCGACGAGTCAGTTTGAAAGAAAGCCATATGAGTCAAGGGCTAAGGCTAGATCAAGTTAGTTTTCTAAAGTTTTAATATTAGAGTGACCTTAGGGTCGCCCTCTAATGCCTTTTCCCTTACATCCCAAGAGGCTTTTACCAAGGTGTGTGTAATAAGTCTTATCTAGCTAGATCCTAAGATCTCAATCCACTTCAACTTCCACTCTAACTCAAAGACCAGGAAAGGCGGGAAGGAAAGGGCTTGATCCCACACTTGGTTCAAGGCTTTAAAGACCAGGTTCTAGGCGTTTTGTTAGCTCGGTTCCTCAAGCTAGTAAGTAGCTGTCCTGCCCTTGAGCCAGTGAACCTCAGGTCGAAAGATGCCTGCCAGTGAGACAGAGTCATTCCAACCAAGGGGGTGGTACCAATGCTTTCGATTGATTTCATATATGCTCACGATCCAGTCAAGAATAGAATTCTAGTACGAGTAGCAAAACTGACTCTTATCAAAGGGAGGACTTTCCGGGGTGTATTCCCTCCGACCTCTTCGCTTTGGGCATATCTACCACTTGAGCTGCAGGACAGTAATTATTGCACTCCGATCTAAGTGAAATTTTTATCAAACCCCGGGAAAAAGGGCATGGTAGAGTACGCCATAAAAAAGGTGTGTCATTCCTACCCCCCTCCGGAGACGGTATCGGGACTTTTCTGTGTGTTCTTGTATCAAGGAGAGAGGGATCTAATCTCTTGTTTTTGGTCCCCATGCCATGCTTACCACCCTTGGGAAGGTGTCCTGCTCCCTTGATATGGGCTCCAAAGATCCTTCTCTGGCGGGCATTCCTACCCTTTAGGCTATAGAAATGTAATTATGGACAGCCCTTATAGTCAGGAATTCGAGGAAACCCAGGGAAAAAGCCATGGATTACCCACGTGGGATACATAAAAACCGGTATCATTCCGAGGCCTTTCCCTTTTGCATTTCCCATCCCTTGAATAGAGCCTATAGACATACCCATGTGTATTCCCTATCTGCCCTTAAGGCCTTCTTGGCCGCCTTGCATGCCTCCCTTGGCCGAGGAAA